CAGGAATTAAACTTTCATGAATCCAGTTTTCTTTTTTCATTCGCGGTAAAACCTCCTTGAAGTATTAAGTAAGAGGAGAGTGAGAATAGAAACCCGTTCTTTATCTTTTTTTTTTCACAAATAGTAAAGTTCCATATCTTAATTTGGATATAGGAAAGCTTACCATATATAACACAAAATTTCTCCGCCGATTCCTTCTAGTCGGGCCTCTCGGTCCGTCATTATACCCCGAGAGGTAGAAAGAATTACAATCCCCATCCCACCTAAAATTCTAGGAATTCGTTGATAACTAGAATAGATTCGTAGACCGGGTCGACTGATCCGTTTTAAATTTAAAACAGTTTTACATGGACCTTTCCTATTCCTTCTATGCCGTAGGGTTAAAACCAAAAAATATTTGTTGTTTTCCTGATGTTTCCTCACATTTTCAATAAAACCTTCTCTTAACAGTATTTTAACAAGGTTTTCGGTGATGTTAGTAGATGGTATTCGAACTGTTCCTTTTCTATTCATGTCGGCATTGCGTATAGAAGTTATTATATCAGCAATAGTGTCTTTACCCATGATAAATTAAAATTATTGTTACCCCCGAACTTTGATATAATCAACATGCTTTTTTCTTTCTATTTTATGAATCGTTAAAGATATATGCGTGAGACAAATTTACTAATTAATCTAGTTTACTCTATTCATATTTTATTCAAATGCTATAATAGCATTAGAGTCTCCGTTTTATTAGACTTATAATACTTCAGGTGCTAATGAAACTATTTTAGTGAAATTTAACTGTCTCAATTCCCGTGCGATCGCACCAAAAATTCTAGTTCCTTTGGGATTTCCTTCTTGATCAATAACAACCGCAGCATTGTCATCATATCGTAGTATCATACCGTTGTCACGTTTGAGTTCTTTACAAGTACGTACAATTACAGCTCTGATCACTTCGGATTTTTCTAGAGGTGTATTTGGTATTGCTTCCTTGATTACAGCAACAATAACGTCACCAATATGAGCATATCGTCGATTACTAGCTCCTATGATTCGAATACACATTAATTGTCGGGCCCCGCTGTTATCCGCTACATTTAAGTGGGTTTGAGGTTGAATCATATCATTTTTTTTTTTATTTGCTCTTTCACTGCGAAGGGGCTAAGTAAAAAAAGAAATATTGTTTGTCCAAAACAAAAAAAAAAGAAACCTATAATTTTGTTTTTTTTTTCATTCAAAAGATTTCTTTTCTTTGGTTATACATTCTTATCCCGAAATAATGAATTGCGTTCGTATAGGCATTTTGGATGCCGCTATTGAAATAGCCTTTCTGGCTACATTTTCTGCTACTCCACCCATTTCATAAAGTATTCTACCCGGTTTAACGATAGCTACCCAATATTCGGGAGATCCTTTACCGGAACCCATACGCGTTTCCGCGGGTCTTACTGTAACAGGTTTGTCTGGAAATATACGTACCCATATTTTTCCGCCGCGGCGTACGTTTCGTGTCATTGCTCGCCGCCCTGCTTCTATTTGTCTAGACGTGATCCACGCGGGTTCAAGTGCCTGAAGAGCATATCTACCAAAGCAAATACGATTACCTCGATAAGATATTCCTTTCATTCTTCCTCTATGTTGTTTACGGAATCTGGCTCTTTTGGGGTTATAGTTGATGGTTCTTTTTCAATTTCAATTCCATCTCTACTACAGAACCGGACATGAGAGTTTCTTCTCATCCAGCTCCTCGCGAATGAAAAATAACAATTATAACATGGTATACATGTATTTAATGAATAATATACTGAATCGTGGGAGTCTTTGAGATTTTATCTAATATCTAATCTATTAGAAATTTGTATATCTTGTTTTGATAGTTTATATAAAAAAAACTAAACATGTATTCAATTTCTATTTATTTATAGTTATAGATAATTATTTTATAGATTAGTTAGAGATAATAATAATAGAATTTCGTTTTATTATAACGAGTATTTATTTTGTTTTGTCTTTTTTATTATCATATTATATTGGATCTATCAAAATTTAGAAATCCAATAAAATAAAAACTTTCGCGGGCGAATATTTACTCTTTCCATATCTATTTCAGTTGTAGGGTTATCCTATGACATGGCCTCTCAGAATAAAAGTGGATTGGTCCCGGGTTCGTTTCGCCATCCTACCCAATGAATTATTAGGATTCGTTTTCAATAGAATCTTCTGCATCCACGGGTTCCGTCGTTCCCATCGCTTCGCGATTAATGGTTAGGCCTGAATTCTACAGCGGAGCTCCTAATGAAAATGAAATGTGTTATTGAGTCAATTTTCTCAGTCTTTGTGGACCCGGGGCTCTTGACTTTTTTTGTTCTATGAACAAATTCATCGAATTATAGATCAATCAAATTAGTATTGATGCTTTATTACGCTATCCTTTATAAGATCGCTCAGAGACCTTACATATTGGAATCATATAGCATTAGTATTCTTTTTCTCTCTTTCTCTCACCCTTCCA